CTCTCGATATGCTTGGGACCCTTCTAGTGATCAAGCTCTTATGGATTTGGAATCAAGCGAGATGATATGCTGAAACGGGTGCTAGCTTGAACCGCCATAAAACGAAGCTTAGCCGTCGCCCATATGCCAGAGATTATGTTGGGTCCCCCCCGTTAGCTTAGCTTGGCTTTAGTTAGATAAATCCCATGTGACTTCCACTATTTCTTTTTTGTTGTGATTTGGTCAAGTAACAAGTGTTAGCAATCCATATAGTGCTATTCCTAGTACTTTGACTTGAGTCACCATGGCTACATAGCGGTCCTCATTCTCACTATGGCACTTTCTCTTCTTTCAGTTATTATTATTCCCTAAACTACATCATAGTCAGGACTGCTCTGGAACGGAGCAACTAGAAAGATAAGGAAGCAGCAGATGCACGAATGGAACATGCAAGAGTAGGCTTTTCATTTCATTCTCATATAGTGGCAAAATGAATAAACGAGCTTTTAGCTCGAGAAGGCATCTTTGGATCGTTGAACTTTCCCGCTCATATAGCGAGAAACTATTCCTATTTCTAAAAATAGCTCCGTAAATGAATGGTCGAGCAAGTGGCTGATGACAAGAATACATACCGGCGCTATTTTTTTCCAGTGTTTGTGCCAGCCCACTAACCCCAGGAGGGGAAGACTGAAGGGGATCTGAATGGGAGGGTCGAGAACTTAGCTTCTGCTGGGAGTTAAGGTATCGTAGGGCCGCGTGATCCGAGTACAAAACAAACTGGGTAGGAGATAGTGTCTCCAGTGCCTTAAGGATTGTACTACGGCGTAGAATTCTTTATCGTAGGTGGAGCCGAGCCTGGTTCAACTTTTCGCTAAAGAAGGCGATGGGTTGGCTAAGGACGCCTCCAATCGGTCGCACGATACCTCAAAGACCTTATTGAAATCGGGTAACCGAAGGACTGGGGCCTGAGAGATGCGTGCCTTGATCTCGTCGAAAGCTCGAGTGGCCATTTTGGTCCATTCGAAAGGTCCTTGTTTCATGCAGTCAGTAAGTGTGCGAGGGTGCTAAAGTTCTTGATAAACCTTCTATTCTATATAAGGTAGCTAGGCCGTGGAAGCTCCTAACGTCGTGGACGGTTTGAGGGATGGGCCACTCTACTATGGCCTGAACCTTGGCAGGGTCGAGGGTCATCCCCTCAGGTGTTAGGACGAATCCTAAGAACACAACGGTGCGCTGGAAGAACTCCAATTTGAGGTTCGCATAGAGACTGTGTTGTCGTAGGGTGATGCAAACCTGTCGTCAGTGGTCGATATGTGCTTCACGAGTGGGGCTATAGACCAGAATAGAATGTCGTCGAAGTATACGACGGCGAACCGTCCGATATAAGGTCGTAGGACCTGGGTCATAAGCCGCATGAAGGTACTTGGGGCGTTGGATAAGCCGAAGGGCATTACTAACCGGGGCCCCCTCTTCATTAGTTCCCCTACGGGGGACACAAGAAAGGAAAGAGCAGACTTTCTTCCCATACTAACCCTTTTACAGGGAAGGTCAGTGAACTTCTATTGGTTTCAAAGGAGGAAAGAGATCCATTGGGGAAGGGTGGTCGTAGATCAGCAGTGAGGGAACAGGCAACGGATTGAGCTGCGCGAAAGCTGGAGTTTGATTGCTCTTTTTTAGTTTTTTAATCTTTTCTTTTCTTTTATATTCAAATAGGTGCAAAAAGCATAACAAAATGCATATCTAGCACTATTAGCATATGTAGCTGGAAAAAACAAAAACGAAGTTAATAAAAAAGATGAAGAGTCTTATGCTCATGATCTATTGATGGATCATGAGCATAAGAATAAGACTGAACTTATATTCTTAGGAATAGACTGACTGAGTTCACCTCCCAACCAAGATGAGATATGCCGCTTAAGTACCAATAGTGAGAGAGGCTGGTATCGGATAAGTTCAGTGTAAAGCGGGTTACGGAATCCGATTTCCATTCTTTGTTCTATAGTTCCAATGTCCAATCTTCTAGGCTATCAAGCATCATATCACGAAACAAACCCTAATGGGTTGATCTGACCCTCTGAGTTTTCCTATCGTTCGATGGAAAGCTCGAGAAATGGCATTCCACTACTATTGTATTGGTTGGTCTTGTGTCCAATCATGGAGGTACCTTATATTCTCTTCTACACCGGTATAGCAACTAAAAGAAAGCCAATCCGGCAGTAGTAATGCTGTGACCTTATGGGACCACCTATCGTTTGATAGGAGCTACGAGAACTGCCACTCTGTTAGGCTTTGTTGGTAACCGAGTGTTGTTTTGCCAGTTCATAACTGACCTCTGGAACTCTTCCACCTCCGAAGGTGTCTCTAGCCGACTTAAGAGCCTACCTTTCCTTTAGAGCGATCTCCCGTGGTTCTCAATGTGACCCACGAATACCACCCGGATCAAAGAGTTGTAAACGGCAGTTCCATATCGAAGTTAGGTTGGAAGCAATTAGTGGTTAATCGATGGGAACCTTAAAGAGATGTAACTCATGTACCGAAGTAGAGTTGTTAGTTTCAGTGTAGTGTACCAGTATAGCTTAGTCCTTATCTCGCTCATACCAAGAAAGAGGAATACGGCGCTTACTGGAGATAGAGCAGGAAAGGCTATGTACGGGTAAAGGTAATCGACCTATTCGCCTAGTGGCAATCTTTCACAGGAACATAGTAGGTCAGGGTACATGTGGTCTAAGACCTATTAGCATACCGGATATGGCTCAGAGTACTGCCTCGCTTAGTCCAGCTGAGCTCTACTATTAACTAATGAGACAACCATAGAGTACCAAATACAGATAAAAAGAGTGTATGCGAGTAAGTGCGAAAGCTTTTGCATCTTCTTTTCCGTCTAATAATTGGAGCTCTTCCTGTCGATCAGTGCTACTCCATAATAGCCATACAGAGAAAGCTGATGTGCCCTTATTAGCGCAGTTGCAATATGCAATATCAATATATAGCGTAGTTGCAAGGCTTTCTTTCGTGAGCTAGCCTTGTTTGCTTCCTCTGTTCTGACCCGGTTCATCTCTGTCTCAGTCTCTTCCATTTGTACTTCCTGCCCTATCTGCTGCCGAACTTCCTTCCCCTCCCACTGGTCCTGGAAAAGCTGCTTTCTGGTCTTTAGTTGCTCTCAGAGCTTACCCCCATATAGTAAGGGGAATTGGGCGACGAAGCCAACAAGCAAGGGGCTAAGTGCTAGCTGCAAGAAAACTCCAAGCTAACGGAGTGGATTCTTGCCTTGCGCTCAGTTCGTTGATTCTTACCTCCCACCACCCTTCTAGCCGAGTCAGAGCTTGCTTTTTCAGATTCATACTCCTTTTTTCCAATCCTCGATGTCACTATGGGTTAACACATGCAATTGGAATTGGCTCTTGTTCCAGCTTGGTGCGTGAGACACTCTTAGGCTATTTGGCCTTTTATCCAGCGACAAAAAGATGATTGATAATCCGACTCGGTAGAACAATAAATAAAGCTATCTAGCTTAGGAATTTTGCTTTTCTGATTCACGTGCCCCCGCACGAGTTGCCTGTCAGACCCTGACGAGCCTATTCTATTCCGAGTTGGCCTGCAGCAATCAATTCCTTTTCGATGCCATATTCTTATACTATAAGATTCATTGGATTAACTGTAAGACTTCAAGCGGCCAAACCAACCCTAAAAGACTAGCAGCGCTTATTCCAACAAGACCAAGAACAACGGATATTACAACAAGAGCGCTTACTGATTGAATTGCTAACAGCTTTCTTCTCTTATAAAAGGATATTGAACCGGAACTCTTTAGAAAGAAAAGCAAAATAGGGATTGAATCACGTAAGACATTTCCAGTCTCCGATGCAGGAAATAGAAAAAAGAGATAACTAGTAAGGTAGTCCAAGCCGCTAAAGTAGCTAAAGTAGTGATAAATCCTGTCAATAAAATGGGTCCTATGGAAATTCCATCGATTCCCAGTCTCCAGTGAAAATTAAAAAGATTTATCCATTTATAATCTTCCTTAAGTTGGGTTAATGGATCGTCCAATTGAAATTGATAACAAAATACATAGGTCATTAGAAGGAGCTCCAGTATACATATACATATAGTATACCACCTATACACCTTATTTCCCCTATGAGGAAAAAAGAAAATGGAAGAGCCCGCAAATATTGGCAAAACAAGAAGTATTGTTAACCAAGGGAAAAAACTCGTGATAAAGACAAGATAAATTTTGACCAGAAAACCCGTGCTCGAGAAAAGAAAATATATTTTCTTTTCTCGAGCACGGGTTTTCTGGTCAAAATTTATCTTGTCTTTATCACGAGTTTTTTCCCTTGGTTAACAATACTTCTTGTTTTGCCAATATTTGCGGGCTCTTCCATTTTCTTTTTTCCTCATAGGGGAAATAAGGTGTATAGGTGGTATACTATATGTATATGTATACTGGAGCTCCTTCTAATGACCTATGTATTTTGTTATCAATTTCAATTGGACGATCCATTAACCCAACTTAAGGAAGATTATAAATGGATAAATCTTTTTAATTTTCACTGGAGACTGGGAATCGATGGAATTTCCATAGGACCCATTTTATTGACAGGATTTATCACTACTTTAGCTACTTTAGCGGCTTGGACAGTTACTCGAAATCCTCGATTTTTCTATTTCCTAATGTTAGCAATGTATAGTGGCCAAATAGGATCATTTTCTTCTCGAGACCTTTTACTTTTTTTCATCATGTGGGAATTAGAATTAATTCCTGTTTACTTACTTTTATCGATGTGGGGAGGAAAAAAACGCTTGTACGCGGCTACAAAGTTTATTTTATACACTGCAGGAGGTTCCATTTTTCTCTTATCTTAATAGGAGTTTATAGGGATAGGTTTATATGGTTCCAATGAACCAACATTAGATTTTGAAAGATTGGTTAATCAATCATATCCTGCAGTATTGGAAATAATATTCTATTTTGGTTTCCTTATTGCTTATGCTGTCAAATCGCCGATTATACCCCTACATACATGGTTACCAGAGACCCACGGGGAAGCACATTACAGTACATGTATGCTTCTAGCCGGAATCTTATTAAAGATGGGAGCATATGGGTTGATTCGGATCAATATGGAATTATTAACTTACGCTCATTCTAGATTATCTCCCTGGTTGGTTATAGTAGGAATAATACAAATCATTTATGCAGCTTCAACCTCTCTCGGTCAACGCAATTTTAAAAAACGTATTGCCTATTCTTCCGTATCTCACATGGGTTTCACAATTATAGGAATTGGTTCTATAACCGGCATAGGACTCAATGGAGTCATTTTACAAATATTTTCTCATGGATTTATTGGTGCTGCACTTTTTTTCTTGGCAGGAACGAGTTGTGATAGAATACATTTTTTTTTATCTCGACGAGATGGGAGGAATATCTATCCCAATGCCAAAAATTTTTACCATATTTAGTAGTTTCTCGATGGCTTCTCTTGCATTGCCAGGAATGAGTGGTTTTGTTGCAGAATTCTTAGTATTTTTTGGAATAATTACCAGCCAAAAATATTTTTTTATGTCAAAAATGTTAATTACTTTTTTAATGGCAATTGGAATGATATTAACTCCTATTTACTTATTATCTATGTTACGTCAGATTTTTTATGGATTATTCAATATTTCAAATTCGAATTTTTTGGATTCTGGACCACGAGAACTATTTGTTTTGATTTGCATCTTTCTACCTGTAATAGGAATTGGTATTTATCCTGATTTTGTTCTCTCGTTATCGGTTGACAAAGTACAAATTATACTATCTAATTATTTTTATAGATCCTAATTCTTTTTATAGATTAGATAGTTTTCATTAATTATTAATTAGAATTAGAAAAAAGTCTTAGAATTCCTTAACTTTCATATTTTCAATATTATTCGTTGTATAATGAAAAAATAAATAAATGAAGAATGAATTAGAATTGTAATCAGATACACCTAGAGTTTTTGAGAATCATTTGAATAATTCCTCCATTCAAACGGTTTTCAAAAACTCACACAAAATTTCGTCGTCTACCAGACAACGTTTTTATGTATTCTTCATGTAGTATGTAGTTTCTTTTATTCAATTAGATATTAATGGGAATGAACCATAACTATGGAATCCTATTCCCAATAGATTGATTCCCAAAAAGCATATCCAAATTAGGAAAAATCCTATAAAAGCTACAAATGCCGAATTTATCGCTTGACCTTGCAATCTTTTATTTGTTCTAGTATGTAAATAAATTGCAAATATGGTCCAAGTAATAAAAGCCCAAGTTTCCTTAGGGTCCCAATTCCAATAAGAACCCCATGCTTCATTAGCCCATACTGCTCCAGAAAGAATGCCTATGGTTAAAAAGGTAAACCCTAGACTAATGACACGATAACTCCAATAATCCAAATGCTGAATTAATTGATATTTGTAAAAATTTGGAAATGAGACAAAAGAAGTATTTTGAAACCCACTTCTTTTTTCGTTCAAAGATTTCATTTCACCAAAGAAAAAGAACTTTTTTAAATAATTCTTCTTTTTCAAAAAAAAAAAAAAATATATATATATATGTTTTTTCGAAATGTAATCACTATAAAAGCAACTGATAATAATGATCCACATAAAAGCATTGCATAGCTCAATAACATCATACTTACATGCATGATTAACCAATGAGATTGTAGAGCGGGTACTAATATTTTGGATTGATGCATTTCAGTTGAAAGACCTGACATGGCGAAACCTTGAGTAAAAATAGTACTTGGTGCAGTTATTGCGCTTAAATCGTTTTTTTGATTCCCAAAATACGGAATCATATGAATAATGGATAAACTCCATGAAATAAAAATTAATGATTCGTATAAATTACTTAAGGGAAAATGCCCCGAAGAAATCCAACGAATACCTAAAAATCCTGTTATAGATAAAAAAGTAGCTATTATACCTTTTTTTGACGAATTATGTAATCCTTCGATTTCGCGGACTAATAAATTCATCAAATGAATCATAATCATAATTGAAATGATTGAAAAGGAAATATGACTGAATATATGTTCTAATGTCGCAAATGTTATAAACATAACATACAAAAGAGTACTTAATTAAATAATGAAAATCGGGGAATATTAGATCTATTGTATTTCTTTTTTATATTATATTTATTTTATATTTATATAACATAAATATATTATTTATGTTATGCCACCACTCGGATTCGAACCGAGATGCTCTAGCACTGCTTCCTAAGAGCAGCGTGTCTACCAATTTCACCATGGTGGCTTACCTGAAATCTGAAATAATATAATAATAGTAAATTTGTGTTGAATTGTCGAGATTCAATAGATTCAATCGAATTTAGGAAACATTAGGGTCAATTAAGAAAGATGTATTTTCATTCATATGGAAATAGTGAATATCAATAATTCTTAGCTTAGTTAGTATAGTTAGTATCTTTGTGAGTTCAATTTTTACAATCAACTTTTCCGTTTCTGTACTATAACTTACTATAACTCTTACTATAACTATAGTAGAAAGTAGAAACCAACCTAGACTTTGTTTAGCCAGAAAAGTCCTAATTTAAGACTTTCGTTCTCAGTCGAGGTATATAAGATTCAGAATTTTTTTTTTTTCATTATTTTTCCATGCTTTCTCGTTTTATAAATAAAATTTCTCAATGAAAATTTCTCAAATTTCTCAATGAATATTATAATGAATATTATTATATAATTTATATAATTAGAATTAGGATTCCCCATGTATCACAATGCAAAATTTCATAATGAAATCTAAAGAAAGATTTGTTTGAATGATTTCGACACTCGACACCATTGTGCTTTTCTTTTTTGAAAAGCACAATTTATAGGAAATAAAAAATCATTTCATGAATTCAATTTCAATATGGAATATATTCTTTCTAACTATAATGATAAATAACTAAATACAAAATACTAAGTATGAGTACTTAGAATCCCATCCAGTAAATATAGAGATTCTCTTTTTTCATATGACCTATAATATAATATTAAAAAATTCAATAAAAAAAAAAACACATTAATAAATGTGAATTCGTTGTCTTCCAATTGACAATTGGAAGATTGAAAGGTCTTTAAGACATGTCAATTAGGATTTGGATTTGTCCAAGACTTTTTTTGTCGTACAAAAAGATTTTTGGAATGTCCAGTAGCAATAGATTTAGCTAAAGAAAAAGCTTTTATTGCTGCTAAATAGCCTTTTTTTTTCCACAAATTTCTACGAATACGTTTTTTTGACAGAGAAATACGCTTTTTTGGAACTGCCATTTTTTTTTAAGTAGGTGACTCATTTTTATTGTTGTATGTGAAAGACATATATTGGTACAAATATATTATTATTCTTTAGTATTCATTATCTATATTTATTATTTATTTAATCATTAATCAATAATATATGAATATAAGAAGCATCATGTTCTGAAACAACAGAAAAATAGACAAAGCAAAGAATAGAAAACAAAAAAAAAAAATACAATTAAAGATAAAAAAAAGAAAATTCTAAAAAAAAAAATTGTGACATTTCAGTACGTAAAGCATTTTCTAATTGGTTATTTTTTATATATCGTAATGGACGATTACATTGTTTATAATTGAGAAAAAAAGTCAAAAAAATTTTTTTAATCCAATGAAACCAGAAATATAAATATAAATATCTTTTCTTTTTCTCTTCTTTCAGTCTTCGGAATTCCCAATTATCTTGATGAGTATCCAGATCAGAATCTTCGTAAACTGGGCTATCTTGATAGCGTGCCTCTTTCAAGTACAAGTAAAAGTGAAATTCATCTTCCTTTCCATTCACTGGGCTCTCTTCGGTGAATCCCTCTTGTTCCTGTTTAGGAACCTTCGTTTCGGAAGTTGTTTCTACATCGCTTTCTTCCTTTCTTTCTCCCCCTTCTTCCGTTTCTGAGGTTTCTTTCTCTTTCAGTTTCTTAGTGACAATAGGCGACGGCATTCTGCCTAAATAGTAGACACAGGTGATAAATAAGAGAATACTAAAGATTCGAGCCATAGAATTTATCAATTCGGACACAAGATACTTATTAGATCGAAGAGAATAATTTTGCCGTATCCAGAATAATACCAATCCAACCCATTTAATGAATAAAATGTGACCAATTAACCAACCAACAAAACTACTTGTTACAAATAACATCTTGTTGTTGCATCGAAACATATAAATGTTGACTAATCTGGCTAACGTAGAACTTGGTAAAATGAAATGATTGAAAAATGGAAAAATTAGATTATTCAGGAATACACATTGAATGCTGAGATTACGCATTGAATTTCTGGTAGTAGATCCATAATAAAAAAAGTTTTTGTGATTGTTCCAGAAGAAATGTAACAAAAGATACGGTAGAACTAGGACAGTTATTGTATGAGGTCTACCCAATGCTAGATGCAGAGGCGCATAATAGATCGATATGAACATGATGAGCTGTCCCGCAATAAAACCAGTTGTTGCTGATACTTCCTTCTCGGTTCCTTCTTCCATAACCCGAGCTCGGAGAAGGAAGAGATAAGAGGGCCCTATGGAGAATGTGGTTAGAAATCCATAATAGAGCCCGACCACTACGACCGAATTTATTATCTTAATGCATAAGGATAATGGAATACCTAGTAGAAAAGATTTCAAAATCATCACAACACAAACCTCCCCTTTTTCTTTTCTATTGCAATTTCTCGATTCTTTTCTTATATGATGATTCCTTAACTTTCCATATTCCATATCCATATATATTATATATATATATTATATATAGAAATATAGAATAGAAAGAGAAAGAGATAGACTATAAATGACATCTCTTATGTCAATGACACAAAAGAAAAGGGATATGAAATGATGGGATATAGATGGAATATAATGAAATAGAGCCACATTGAGGTATCTTATTATATATATATATCTTATTATATATATATATCAATTTATTATATATGATTATATATCATATATAATTTATAATTTATTTTATATATTTAAATCATATTAAATCATATATATATATATTATTTATTATTTATTTAATTTTTCATTTATATATATTTATATTTCAATTTATTTTGTTATTTATAGCTTTATGCTATAGCTTTTCTATTTTGTTTCTGTTTTGATTTATTTGATTTAGATTATTTTAGATTATTCATTAGAAAGAAATAAAGAAAGACTAAAAAAAAAATAGACGCAAAAAATGGCAAAAGAATCTTGTATCAGATTACTTGTCTCCTTGTAGTTGGGTCCCCAATTTTTTGGAAAGTTCCAAATTCCACTTGAGTATCCAAATCTGGATCAATACCGGCAAAAACATCTCTGAACAAGGTTCTGGCACCGTGCCAAATGTGTCCGAAAAAGAAGAGCAAAGCAAATGTAGCATGCCCAAAAGTGAACCAACCCCTCGGACTGCTGCGAAAAACACCATCAGATTTCAAAGTAGCCCGATCTAATTCAAAAATTTCACCTAATTGGGCACGTCTAGCATATTTTTTCACAGTAACAGGCTCACTATAACTGACTCCATTGAGTTCACCACCATAGAAATCAACAGTTACTCCCACCTGTTCAACACTATACTTGGATTCTGCCCTTCTAAATGGAACATCGGCCCTCACAATTCCATCTCCATCTACCAAAACTACTGGAAATGTTTCAAAAAAGGTAGGCATACGACGTACAAAGAGTTCGCGCCCTTCTTTATCTCTAAAAACAGGGTGCCCTAACCACCCAACAGCTATTCCATCCCCGTTGTCCATTGAACCTGCTCTGAATAATCCCCCTTTTGCCGGATTATTACCAATGTAATCATAAAAAACTAATTTCTCGGGAATCTTAGACCAAGCTTCCGATAAGCTAAGATTTTCGGCTAGTCCAGCCCCAACTCTTCGATATATTTCTTGCTGGAAATAACCCTGATCCCACTGATAACGAGTGGGACCAAATAATTCGATTGGGGTAGTTGCTGAACCATACCACATAGTTCCAGCAACAACGAATGCTGCAAAAAAAACAGCAGCAATGCTACTGGAAAGCACAGTTTCAATATTACCCATGCGTAATCCCTTGTATAGGCGTTGAGGTGGACGGACACTAAGATGGAATAGACCCGCTAATATACCCAATGTACCGGCTGCAATATGATGAGAAGCTATTCCCCCCGGAACAAACGGATCAAAACCTTCTGCACCCCACGCTGGATTTACAGATTGTACTTTTCCAGTTAGTCCATAAGGATCAGACACCCATATTCCAGGACCATATAAGCCTGTTACATGAAATGCGCCAAAGCCAAAGCAAGCCACTCCTGAAAGAAATAAATGAATTCCAAAGATCTTGGGCAAATCCAAAGAAGGTTTTCCCGTACGTTCATCACAGAATATTTCTAGATCCCAATATACCCAATGCCAGATAGCTGCCAAGAAGCACAAGCCAGAAAACACAATATGTGCCCCTGCCACGCCTTCATAACTCCAAATGCCCGGATTCGTTATAGTTCCTCCTGATATATTCCAACCCCCCCATGAATTGGTTATTCCTAAACGAGTCATGAAGGGTATAACGAACATACCTTGTCTCCACATTGGATCAAGCACAGGGTCAGAGGGATCAAAAACTGCTAATTCGTATAGAGCCATCGAGCCGGCCCAACCAGAAACTAGAGCCGTATGCATTATGTGAACAGAAAGCAGTCGACCGGGATCATTCAATACGACAGTATGAACACGATACCAAGGTAAACCCATGTAAATACCTCTTTCTAAAAAAAAAAAATAGACATTATGTAACTTTATCACATTGTAAAAGAAAAGACTAGACCATATACTTAACCTGTTCAGTAGATTTTGTATAGGAAAAAGTTAATATTTTTTTTTATTTCCTTTTTTATTTTGAATGAAATAAAATAGAAATAATTTGAACTAAAAAGAGAAGAGAATAATTCTGTTTATATTTTAAAAAACAAGGGGAAACAGATCTTATTCTATACCCGATAAATACCAATACGCAATGGGAGATTTTGAGGGAAAGAATGCATAAATACCCTTCTATCATTCGAATAATTGCCCCGATCCAATCGATCCGTTCATTCCAATTCTTCTTATTCTGTCTTCCTATATGAACCTTACAGCTATATAGAAATATATTTCTATCTATAATAATAATAATTCTATAATAAAAAATAATAAATGATAATAAATATATAAATATATATAATTATAATTGTATTAATATATTTTTAATATATAGATTATATATATTAAATATTAAATTCTATATAATTCTATTAATCTATTAAATTTCTATTAAATTAAATTTTTTCTATTAAATATTCATATTCTAATTAAATATTCTACATAATAAAAAAAAAAAATTTCAAATAAAGACAAAAGACGATGAAGTGAAAAAAAAAAAATAAAACCATTCTTACGTTTCCATATTAAAGTATAGTACTTCATTTTTTTTTCTTTATTTTAATGCCCATTGGTGTTCCAAAAGTGCCTTTTCGGAGTCCTGGAGAGGAAGATGCAGTTTGGATTGACGTATAGTGCGACTTGTCAGATATATTGGGTCATATGGGATTTCCCCGTTATCTCTCCCGATCGAGTATCCTCTGTTTCGCCCCCATCCATATATTATATATTTATATATTGAATATATTTAATATTGTATTGATTGAACCATCAATAATTCGGAGCGTGAAGCACAATTAGATTAGATCAATTCATATTGGGAATCAATATTATCAATTAGAATAATTGATGGTTTATTTGGACTAATAAAATTAAAATAAAGTATTAATTAAAGTATCCAGGTTCCGTTCAGAAAATATCAAATTGGTAAGAGTAGTAAGAGTAAAGTAATAGAATGGGAATGTAAAATGTACTAATAAATTTAAAATAAGAATTCTAAATTCTATTCTAATTCATTCCATAATTCCATATTACCATATTATGTTTAATTAAATTTTAAATTCAAAAAAAAAAAAAATAAGTAAATCTAAAAAAAAAACTAAAAAAAAAAAGATAGAATATAAAAATATACTATAAATATATAGTTACACGATATACAATAAATAAAATTATACAAAATAAATATACAAAATAAATAATATTATACAATATAATAGGATTGTAGGATTGATTACTATAATCAACATATGATTACTAGACAATTACAGGATCACCATTTGTATCATAGTCTATTCTTATACTTACCATAGGAAGAATCTTAAAAGAGAGAATCTCAAGCTGCCTACTATACCAATGTAATGTAATAATATCATGAATATATCGAATAGTTTGGGGAAAGGCACGAAACGAATTGAAAAAAAAAGTCGTAGCAAAAAGAAGTGGTACTGAAAAAATTTGCCCCCTTATGCTATGCACAAATGGAATTCGGACAAATCTTCCACCGGAATAGAACAAGAACCTAAAAGAATTGAAAGTGCCCCATTCAGGAACAAGAAAATTACATCCTGATTTGAATCTCGATGAAATAATACATCAATGAGAAGTTAGCTCAATAAGTTCAGAAAATTCTTTTTTTTTTTATTTATTTAATAATTTAATTTTTTATTTATTTAAAAATTTAATTTTAATAATTTAATATTTAATTTTAATATAGTTAATATATTTTAATTTTTAATATAGGGGGGGGGCAAAACTTCTGTAAAAAAAAAAGAAAAAAGCAAACCAATTCATTATAAAAAAACCTATTATGTTATACAAAAGAAAAGAAATAGGACTGGAATCGACACATTGATTTTTTTTTTGCAATTCTTTTGAACCGTATGCATCCAAAGGTGCACGTACGGTTCCTAAGGGAACCCATTTTGCCCTAATCCTAATCAACCGACTTCATCGAGAAGGATTACTTTTTTTAGGCCAAGAGGTTGATAGCGAGATCTCGAATCAACTTGTCGGTCTCCTGGTATATCTCAGCATAGAAGATGATACTAGGGATCTTTATTTGTTCATAAACTCTCCCGGCGGATGGGTAATACCAGGAATATCCATTTATGATACTATGCAATTTGTGTCACCCGATGTACATACAATATGCATGGGATTAGCCGCTTCAATGGGATCTTTCATTCTGGTCGGAGGAGAAATTACCAAACGTCTAGCATTCCCTCACGCTTGGCGCCAATGAGTTTTTATTAAAAAAAAGGAAAACTATGCCTTCGCTGTATCGAATATGAAGAAAAAAAAAAAGAATAAGTAATAATAGCATGGCATTTCGAGTTCGATATGAACAAATCATTATATATTATTTATATTTATTGTTTTTCCTAACATGAGATTTTGTATCGAGATAGTAGTATGAACAAAAGGTTCTTCCCCATTGGACCTTATGGGTTAATGGGTTAAGAATAAAGTTCAGCGTCACAAACCATTTTTCTTCCATACCAGAAGTATCTTTCTTATCTCTATTTTCTGAGATAAAAAGTACAAAAGTGGAAAAAATTATTCTCTCCTCCTTTGATCGTATCAAAAAGAAACTTTGGGATTGCTAAACTACAACTACAGACGAGATAAAATAAATAAAATTTATAAGTAAAGAAAGAGAAATATATAAAGCAAAAGAACCATCATAATATTTTTTTTTATTACTATGAAAAGAGAAAAGAAGGGTGGTGAATGGATCATTTAAAGACTTAGATCGGATGGGTTCTATTTCTTCTTTTCAATAGAATTTCTTCTATTGAAAAAGGCAAAAAAAAAGAAATTCCATTGCGGAGCTGTATGCAATGTACAAAAAATGCCTGTACGGTTGTTTAATTCTATTTTTTCTTCTTGTTATTTGGATTCACCCTTACTTTAATCCAATCGTATGAGATAGAAATAAAAGAACCAACCGTTCATATTGTTATATCAATATTATCAGGGTTATGATTCACCAACCTGCTTGTTCTTTTTATGAGGCACAAGCAGGGGAATTTATCCTGGAAGCAGAAGAACTATTGAAGCTTCGCGAAACCCTCACAAAAGTTTATGTACAACGAACGGGCAACCCTTTGTGGGTTATATCCGAAGACATGGAAAGGGATGTTTTTATGTCAGCAACAGAAGCCCAAGCTCACGGCATAGTGGATCTTGTAGCAGTCGAAAAAGAAAATACTGAAGATTTCGTATAAATATAGAATTTCATTTCATAATCCGAATTTTTCGTGATTTGATATTGAATAGAAATTATTTTTAATTATCAACCATCAGCAGGTTAAGATTGATCTAAACCAACCTTCTATCTAGAATTAGATTCTATAGACACGACATGCCAACCATTAAACAACTTATTAGAAACGCAAGACAGCCAATAAGAAATCTCACGAAATCTCCCGCTCTTCGAGGATGTCCTCAGCGTCGAGGAACCTGTACTAGGGTGTATGTGCGACTCGTTCAGTTGATATCATGAGTTTGAAGAAATAAATGAAATTTTTTTTTCCAGTATCAATGACTAGTACCAATGAATAGGATAGATAGAGTGGAAGACAGCCATTTAATTAACTATCTAAATGATTATCTAAAAATGAAAATATATCTATTATGTTTTGTAATTTATGGTTTCTATTGGCGCAAATCCAATCACTCCATTTGAGGTGAGAAGCAATTCTCCATTGGTAGTAACTAGTTATCCATTAAGCGGAAGAAATAGTTTTATAAGAAACAAAAAGATTATGCTCCTATTTTTAAAAAAACGGACTAACAGGGCCAGCTAACTAGCCAATTTTCAGAATTCAATACCGTTACTGTGTGGATAGGCTTTTTTTGTGAAAAGAATTAGTACTGTTTTTTATTGAAAAATGGATGGGTAGAGCCAAAGAGTGTGAACTATACACGTTCACAATATCATTGGGTTGAATGAAAGAAGAAGCTCCGGTGTATAGAAAGTACCTCACCGTTTAAGAAGTTACCATAGAAACGAGAAAATCCACTATATTTTTTTTTTAGTATCAGTCGAGTTTATTATTTCTAGACAAGATACCTGGAAAGAACAAAAAATCGTGGTTGGGAAGGTTATAGTAGCAAAAGCCATTGAAATTTCTATTTCATATATTGGAAGAATACGTTTTGTCATTATATTAATAGACCGGGGGGAAAAGGATGACTGAAAGAAGAAAAATCAATTAGTTATTCAAGAAAATTTCATTTGATTTAATGACCAGAGTTAGACGAGGATATACAGCTCGGAGACGTCGAACAAAAATTCGTTTATTTGCATCAACCTTTATAAGGGCTCATTCAAGACTTACTCGAACGACTACTCAACAAAGAATGAGAGCTTTAGTTTCCTCTCATAGAGATAGGAACAGGAAAAAGAGAGATTTTCGTCGTTTGTGGATCACTCGGATAAATGCAGTAACCCGTGAGGATAGGGTATCCTATACGCATAATTATAGTCGATTAATATACAATCTGTATAAGAGACAATTGCTTTTGAATCGTAAAATACTTGCGCAAATAGCTCTATCAAATAAGAATTTTTTTTATATGATTTCCAAGAAAATTATCAATAAATCAAGTATAAATAAAGGAATAAAGGAATCTTAGTAAAATCTACTAGAATTATACAGAAAACACAATTTCCCGGAGAATGCACTCCGGGAATATAGAAGAAAAAAATGAAGATGAGTAGTCGAAATAAACGAATATCTTTCAAGAAAAAAAAAAAGTGATTTTCCCCTATTTTTTTTTATAACACAAGAATCCAATCTGGATTCTAGAGTTTTTCAAACAAAACATTAATCTTAGCTTGAGTTACGATTGAGGTTTTGAACCAATTGAGGAGTATGTCTATTTATTTTTGTTTCTAAGACCAATAGCTCTAGGAATCGACTCCGCCCCCCCCAATTGTTTCTCATTATTACGAAAAGGTAACAAAGATAAAATACGAGCTTGCTTTATAGCAATAGTAATTAATCGTTGTTGTTTCAAAGTCAACCTATTTACCCGTCTAGATAATATTTTGCCTTGTTCACTAATAAATCGACTAATTAAACTCATGTTTCTATAATCTATTCGATCTCCTGATCCAATTGGGGGGGGTAAACGCCTACGAAAGGATCGCTTAGGTTTACGAAAAGGTTGTTTGGATTTATCCATAGTTTTTTTAGTTTTTTTATCCCGTATTTATTTAAATAGAATTGAATTTTCTATTTTTATTTTTTTTTCATTTACATTTAAGATCCGACCGAAATAGGATTGGGTTTGTATTATTGTATTATATATGTCAAGATGTAAAGTTCTTCCTCTTCCCGTTCCTTGGAAAAATCACACACGCATTCTATTCCATCTATTTCTTTATTTCCCCATGAATCGTATGCTTTTGACAATATGGACAAAATTTTCTCATTTCTAATCGATTAGGTGTATTGTGTCGATTCTTTTGAGTAATATATCTAGAAATGCCGGTCGATTCATTATTGACACCCTTTGGAACACAACTGGTACATTCCAGAATCACTAGAATTCT